ATGGATTAGAAATTGGACAAGTAAGAAAATTTCTCGTTCAGTTACGCACTTACTTAAAAACGAATAAACCTCAGTTTCAAGAAATCATAGCCTCTACCAAGACATTAACCGCTGAAGCAGAAAGCTTTTTGAAAGAAGGTATTCAAGAGCAACTAGAACGTTTTCTACTTCAGGAGAAATTATAAAAAAGGAAACGAAACGGATCATTCTTATTTTTGATTCTTTAGTCAATTTTACTCTTTAATTTTAATTCAATTTTTAAGAAATTCTATAAATAGAAGTCGATAAGTCAAGTATATATAATAGAAAGAAGTATATAACTAATATCTGTTTAATATTAAATCTTAAAGCATTCAGAATTTCTTTCTTATTCTATTTCTTTCTTATCTTTTTTCGAAATAGAATCAAAATATATTATATATAATATATATAAATGGAAATAATAGATAAATATCAATATAGATATATTGATATTGCGTCCAATAGGATTTGAACCTATACCAAAGGTTTAGAAGACCTATGTCCTATCCATTAGACAATGGACGCTTTTCGCACATTCTTTTTTTTTACTTTCCGATTGTTAAAAAAAAAGAATGTGCGAAATCTTTTTAGCAATTGTGTATTGAAGTGAATTCAATACACAATTGCTATTAGCCAATTCTAATAGAGAAAATTGTCTCTAAAAAAAAAAGGGGCAATTGTGAATTTAGAGCGGGTAGCGGGAATCGAACCCGCATCGTTAGCTTGGAAGGCTAAGGGTTTTAGTCGACGTCGATCGATCATTTTTATATTTTTAACGTCTCTAATTCAAAACCGAACATGAAACTTTGGTTTCATTCGGCTCCTTTATGATGGATGGAGAAATTCCCAAATAAAAAAAGACGGGAACGAAATAAAAATTAAAATTCGACCCATAACATCTATGTTAGCTTTTTTTCCGTCTGGGTACTTTCACAGAAAATTTTGCTTTCTAGATGATCCTTCTAGAAGATAGATCGGGCGAACTCGAACAATCTTTCTAGTTACTTCGTTCTTTATTTCTATTTAACGGAATCCTTAGGAAAAGTATTTGGTTTCTACCGAGCTAAAACAATAAAATATGTCGATGTCTTTAGTAAACCAAAGTTCTCGTTTAATAGCTATTTTGCTTCAATTTTTTCTATACCAAACAATGAATAGAGCTGAAGATTTAGTTACGATTAGAAAGAAACTTTTCTAGCTTTATCCATGGATCCTCTTGTTATACTTATTGAATTGTAAATAGTCATCCAATTCAAAAATTATGTTTCGGAATTTCATAATCCAAATTTACAATTGATTAGAGTCTTTGGATACAAATTACGAGAATCTATAATCTTCCTTGAATCTTTCATTGAAAGGGAAAGGACTAAGTCCTTTTAAGAAATAAAATTTTTGATCGGAAGATGAATCAAACCGAGAGACCCTTTAACTATTAAAGGGATTAAAGGAACGAATCACACTTTTACCACTAAACTATACCCGCTACAATGCAATTATTGCATATAAATTAACCTTTTGTCGAACAAAGTAATCGGGGGTGTAATAAAAAAATCTGAAAAAATTTAGAAAATTCTAGCGTTGACTTAATAAAATTAGTAAAAGCGGATTCAATTCCACTTTTTTTCAATTTCAAATCTTTTTTGTCTAAAAATCCGTCGGATGAGTCTTTTTTATTTTAACAAAAAAAGGCCCGGCTGGGGCCTTACCAGGCCAGGCTATTAAAATAAAAAAGATCTTTTACTTGTGTTTTGACGAGACAAAATAAAAAAAGGATTCTCTATTTCTATTATTGTGGTTTTATTTATTTCTCTTTCGAGTTCGCGCTTTTTCTTTATCTAATCTTTATCTAAATTTTTAATGTAACTAGAATTACTGAGAAAGTTCTATAAAAACAGTTATATAATAGTAATATATATATATTATATATAAATAGAGGATAAATATATTTATATAATAAAAAAGAAATTATATATAATAAAATATAATAAAATATATAAAATGAAAAAATATATATATTATAAAGAATAATCTATACAAAAAAAGAAAGCTTTTTAAGAATAAAGTGGAGAAGGTTCTTTTTCAAGCCTTTTTTTTGTTTAATGGAACCTAATAAGTATCCCTTTTCGATTAGGAGAGATGGCTGAGTGGACTAAAGCGTTGGATTGCTAATCCATTGTACGAGTTAATCGTACCGAGGGTTCGAATCCCTCTCTTTCCCTTTCTCCTTTTGATGGTGTGTAATAGATAAAATCCTAATAAAATTCGAGCATTTCCACTAATTAAATAAAGCAATAAAAAACCTTTCTTTTTTATTCTTCACGTCCCGGATTACGTCCTGGATCATTAGATAGGAATCCAAATATGAAGAGAGAAACAAAGAATATAACTACAGTGTATACAAAAAGTTTGAGAGTAAGCATTACACAATCTCCAAGATCTTACTAAAAAAAAAAGAGAATAGATTCTCTATTTTTATATCAAATATCTAATTTTGATACCAATAAATCAAAAAAAAGGTTTCAGAAAGTCATTTGTAATTAAGATAATAGGCGAATCTTTCATATTCAAACAGATTTGCATACCAACATCTAGATATTTTTTTGGTGAACTCGAATCTAATTAGGTTCTTTCATTTAGGGAAAAGAGGATAAAATTTCGGAAATAGAAATGATCCAGATTTAGTATGGCTACCAAAAAAATGCAATGTTTGAATTGAGAGTTCGTTCATACGTCAAGATTTTTTTGATCTTTTGAATTGTTGGAAGAATAAAAATCGTGAATTTTTTTAAGACAGTATTAAGAATTTCATCGAAAACTTACAGCGGCTTGCCAAACAAAGGCTAAGAGAAGAAAGAAAAGAGGTATTACGGGCATAACATCTACGATTGGATTCAAAAAGGCGTAGGCCTCTGGCAATTTGGCGACTAAAAAAGTGCTTGAAAAAAGGGCAGAATTAAAACAAATACAGATCAAATTAAATATATTAAGCATAACAAAAATTGGTGTTCTTGTGGATAATTTAATTTTGATTGAGTTATTAATATATTTTTTATATAAGGAAAAAATAAAGAAAGATAGTCTAAAAAGACTTTGTTGAACTTACTCAATCAAAAATTCTTTCATTCTCTTATGAGAATTAAAGAAATAATATTTTCATACAATATCTTAATTGAATTCTATGTAATGATCAATAAAGTAAGTTTGATTTGCTATCTACACGTGTTAAAACTTTAGCACCAATGTAATCTATATTTAATTTTGAATTGACGAACAACCAATAGGAATATTACTCTTTTAGTAGTCTTGAATAAAAAGCGAAATGGGGCGTAGCCAAGCGGTAAGGCAACGGGTTTTGGTCCCGCTATTCGGAGGTTCGAATCCTTCCGTCCCAGAGTACAGTCATTACGGAATCAATCTTCTATTGCCTTTGTACACCATCTTTCTCTTTCTGTTTAAAAATCCAATATTTTTTAAGAATCAAATATTGAAATGAAAAGAAGAATAAACTGATTTTTCATTATTTCAACCGAATTCAAAAAAATCTATTTGCTTTTTTAATTTGTGTGTGATGCGGGTAAGTAAGGTAGAACCATAGATTCTAAGAGTTTTAATAAAAAAAAATCTATATTTATATATATAAATATAGATTTCTATTCAAACTAATATGGGATTCATTTGAATTCTGATTGAACCTTTACGCGTAAATTCACTATTTCATTCATAGAGAAAGAAAAGGTATAGATTACGATATACTGACTGAACTATGACTATTCATGATTCCATAATTGAATCAATTACACAAACTAGAGGAATGTTATGGTAAAACTTCGTTTAAAACGATGTGGTAGAAAGCAACGTGCGACTTGAATTGAAGGACATGAACTGCTGTGGATTTTTTCATCCGCCACTTTTTATATAGGAATATAGGTGCTCTTGGCTCGACATTTTGTGTTCTATTTTACTAGAGTCCTACACTTTTTTGGAATATAAAAAAGAGTACAGGATGGAGCTCGAGGAGAATAGAAAGTTTTTATTGCTTTCGCAGGAGTAAGGATCTAGGGTTAGTGCGAATCAATGGAACAACTTCGTAAGTCTTTATTATATTGAAAAAAAAGTCCTTTCAAGCAATTTTACAATGGAAAAGGAAATTTTCTTAAAATTGTAAAATTCTTTGAATCAAAAGTCTATCATGCGTGAATCAAGCGTTTGTATGATTCTTTGTATAGAAAGACAAGAAATCATAAACAAAATAAGGGGCTTGTTGCTGCCCGTTTTTAATAAAACGATTCAAGATCACCGAAGTAATGTCTAAACCTAAAGATTCAAAGTAAGGGTAAAGAATCCTGAAACAAGGAAATCCAGTTTTCAATTGTTTGAACAACTAGATCAGAATGAAGAATCAAAATTGATTCTAAAAAATGAGACAAACAAAAAAAGGGCTAGAGACTACTCAATAAAAAAAGTACTTAAGGATTCTCCGGTGAGATATTTGAGAGTTGTTTAACTTGAGTTACGAGAGTACGAATGTTATGAATGCTTTTTATGGAAAAAATATTGAGGGTTTCAATACTGGCTAATTGATTTAATGTTTTTATTAATCTATTTAATATTTGAATTTACTATTTGAATTTTATATAGAGAGTTAAAGTTAACTTCTACTCATTGAATTTTTTTTCTCGAGCCGTACGAGGCCAAAACCTCTTATACGTTTCTAGGGGGGGGTATTATTGATATACATCTATCCCAATGAGCCGTTTATCGAATCGTTGCAATTGATGTTCGATCCCGAAGAGAAGGAAGAGATCTTAGCAAGGTGGGTTTTTATGATCCGATAACTAATCAAACTTATTTAAATCTTCCTGCTATTCTCGATTTTCTTAAAAAAGGCGCTCAACCAACAAGAACAGTTCATGATATTTCAAAGAAGGCAGGGATTTTTACGGAATGAAGTCTTAATAAAACGAAATTGAATTAATGAAATAGAAAAAAGAGGATGTGAAAGACTCGTATATAGCTTGATATCAAATTTTATCTACTCTTCTCTTTCCTCCTCTTTCACTTCCATCATATTTATTTTGATTTATTAGAATTTCGATTTATTATTAGTATTCCTCCTAAGGTACGAATACTAAAAAATACCCTGCTAACAACTACTATGTTTTATAATCATAAACAAATTTATGAAAAAATTTTTGGATCTAGAATTATATAAATTCGAATTTTTTTATAAATACAAAATTTTACTGTATAGAAAATAATACTGTATATAAATATAATATAAAATAATATATTAATTCTGAATAAAACTAATATATATATTATTATATGAATAATTTATTCATCATAAAAAATTAAAGGCCATCAAAAATGGGTCTAAAAAAGTATAAAAAGATTTGAGATTACCTTAACTGGCTTAGTTTTCATTCATTGTATGAACTAACAAACCGAGGGGTTAAGCTTTTTTATTTCTTTTTTCTATTCTTTTCACTATATGAAAAATTCATAATCATATTGACAACAGTGTATGGACCAAATATAATTCTCTCATAGATAAATGGATCTATTTATCCCTGACGCACACACGACTGGATTTTTTTCTTTATTCTGGTTGTATCTACATATTTGCAGTACGTTCTTTTTTTGTTTTTTGGGGTTGCTAACTCAACGGTAGAGTACTCGGCTTTTAAGTGCGACTAGCATCTTTTACACATTTGTATGAAGAAAAGGATTCGTCCAGATCTGCGGTAGAGTTTGTAAGACCACGACTGATCCTGAAAGGAATGAATGGAAAAAATAGCATGTCGTATCAAGGGAGAATTCAGATAACATTTTTTTTTCTTTCCTGATCGGTACAACCTTTTTTTCGATGTCGAAAAAAAAAAAAAGAATTCAAATTTGGGTCAAGTGAATAAATATAAATGGATGGATAAAAAAACCAGTTTTCCTGATTCCAGGAAAAAAAAAGAAACGAGCTTCCATTCGTAATTTGAAAAATTACCCGAACTAATTAAATGTTAAAAATAGATTAGTGCCTAATACGGGTATGGGAAGGCATTTTTTTCTTGCGTGTTATTATCAATTTTTTCATGAGTCCTAATTATTTTTTTACCTAGTCCATTTGGATTAGGTTGGAGTGTGTAAAAGAAGCAGTATATTGATAAAAAATATATATATTTCCAAAATCAAAAGAGCGATTAGGTTAAAAAAATAAAGGATTTCTAATCATCTTGTTTTGTTATTCTATAATATAACGAACAGAAACCTATTAAAGATAGAGAATCCGGTTAGCAGTCTACCTGTTTGTGAGGTATCTATTGCTTTTGTAGTTTAATACCTTATTTTGACTGTATCGCACTATGTGTCATTTCAGAACTCAAGAAAATAAAGACTTTACCTTCAGTTCAAATCGAATTTCAATCCAAATGGAGAAATTTCAAGGATATTTAGAGTTCTATGGGGCTCCGCAACAGAGTTTTCTATATCCACTTTTTTTTCGGGAGTATATTTATGTACTTGCTTATGATCATGGTTTAAATAGATTAAATAGAAATCGCTCCATTTTCTTGGAAAATCCGGATTATGACAAAAAATATAGTTCACTAATTGTGAAACGCTTAATTTTTCGAATGTATGAACAGAATCGTTTGATTATTCCTACTAAGGATTTGAACCAAAATTCCTTTTTGGGGCATACCAGTCTTTTCTATTATCAAATGATATCTGTTTTATTTGCAGTGATTGTAGAAATTCCATTTTCCCTAAGATTAGGATCCTCTTTTCAAGGAAAACAATTAAAAAAATCTTATAATTTACAATCAATTCATTCAATATTTCCCTTTTTAGAAGACAAATTGGCACATTTTAATTATGTGTTAGATGTACTAATACCTTACCCCATCCATCTAGAAATCTTGGTTCAAACCCTACGTTACCGGGTAAAAGATGCCTCTTCTTTGCATTTTTTTCGGTTCTGTTTATACGAGTATTGCAATTGGAAGAATTTTTATATTAAAAAAAAATCAATTTTGAATCCAAGATTTTTCTTGTTCTTATATAATTCTCATGTATGTGAATACGAATCCATCTTTTTTTTTCTACGCAAGCGGTCTTCGCATTTACGATCGACATCTTATGAAGTCCTTTTTGAGCGAATTTTATTCTATGGAAAAATACAAAATTTTTTAAAAGTTTTTGTTAATAATTTTCCGGCGATCCTAGGGTTGCTCAAGGATCCTTTCATACATTATGTTAGATATCACGGAAGATGCATTCTGGCAACAAAGGATACACCGCTTCTGATGAATAAATGGAAATATTTTTTTGTTAATTTATGGCAATCTTATTTTTCCGTATGGTTTCAATCGCAAAAGGTCAATATAAATCAATTATCTAAAGATAATTTAGAGTTTCTGGGTTATCTGTCACGTTTGCGATTAAACCCTTTAGTGGTACGTAGTCAAATGCTAGAAAACTCATTTC